TTAATTTCCTCCGCAGTATTAGGCTTTGGCGGTATTTATCATGCACTTCTGGGACCTGAGACCCTTGAAGAATCTTTTCCATTCTTTGGTTATGTATGGAAAGATAGAAATAAAATGACAACAATTTTGGGTATTCACTTAATCTTGTTAGGTCTAGGTGCCTTTCTGTTAGTATTTAAAGCTCTTTATTTTGGGGGCGTATATGATACCTGGGCTCCGGGGGGGGGAGATGTAAGAAAAATTACCAACTTGACTCTTAGTCCAAGTGTTATATTTGGGTATTTACTAAAATCCCCCTTTGGAGGAGAAGGATGGATTGTTAGTGTGGACGATTTCGAAGATATAATTGGAGGACATGTATGGATAGGTTCCATTTGTATACTTGGTGGAATCTGGCATATCTTAACCAAACCTTTTGCATGGGCTCGCCGTGCGCTTGTATGGTCTGGAGAGGCTTACTTGTCTTATAGTTTAGCTGCTTTATCCGTTTTTGGTTTCATTGCTTGTTGCTTTGTCTGGTTCAATAATACCGCTTATCCTAGTGAGTTTTACGGGCCTACCGGCCCAGAAGCTTCTCAAGCCCAAGCATTTACTTTTCTAGTTAGAGACCAACGTCTTGGGGCTAACGTGGGATCTGCTCAAGGACCTACTGGTTTAGGTAAATATCTAATGCGTTCCCCGACCGGAGAAGTTATTTTTGGAGGTGAAACTATGCGTTTTTGGGATTTGCGTGCTCCCTGGTTAGAACCTCTAAGGGGTCCCAATGGTTTGGACTTGAGTAGGCTGAAAAAAGACATACAACCATGGCAAGAACGACGTTCCGCGGAATATATGACCCATGCCCCGTTGGGCTCTTTAAATTCTGTGGGTGGCGTAGCTACCGAGATCAATGCGGTCAATTATGTTTCTCCTAGAAGTTGGTTAGCTACCTCTCATTTTGTTCTAGGATTCTTCCTTTTCGTAGGTCATTTATGGCACGCGGGAAGGGCTCGAGCGGCTGCTGCGGGATTTGAAAAAGGAATTGATCGCGATTTTGAGCCTGTTCTTTCCATGACTCCTCTTAACTGAGGCAAGAGATCCACTACTTGAAGTAGTATTTAATTGACTTCCACCATGGCTAATACATATTTGATCTAGTTGGGTAGATTGGGTCATACTTCAAAAAAAAATTCCTTTTTCCTTTCTTTTGAACCCATTTCAGTTATATATAACCTCTTTTTTTTGGCTCGGCTAGGTAGCCTAGCCGAGCCATTCACCTTTATGCTACTGAACCAGGCAAAACCAATAAAAAAAATATATATATATATTCGCCAAGCAAAAGGAGAGAGAGGGATTCGAACCCTCGATAGTTCTTTGTTCTGAACTATACCGGTTTTCAAGACCAGAGCTATCAACCACTCGGCCATCTCTCCAAAAGAGAATTCATTTATAAATTCTTTTAAAATTTTTAAAATTGAGTCTACCGAATAGAACATGACCAGAGCATAGGAACGGATACCATGACTATCCTATAGAAAAAGATCTGGAGTAAATTGAAAAGACTATCTATTTAGAACTATCTATTTAGAGATGCATCATCTAGCACGACCATTTGTGAAGTAAAAAAAAAAAAACTACTCCTGGCCCCATGCCCGAATAAAGTGTTAACGGGGTGTTAATAAGTGATATAGAATTAATGGATTCATGGTAAAATGGAAAATCCCTCTATGATACATTTTCTTACAATTAGATTTGTTTTTTGAATTTGAATAAGAGAGGGATCAAATGGTATAGTTTTTTTGTTGGTAACTTGGAGGATTAGAAAGATGACTATTGCTTTCCAATTGGCTGTTTTTGCATTAATTGCTACGTCATTAATCTTACTGATTAGTGTACCCGTTGTATTTGCTTCTCCTGAGGGTTGGTCGAGTAACAAAAATGTTGTATTTTCGGGGACATCTTTATGGATTGGATTAGTCTTTCTGGTAGGTATCCTTAATTCTCTCATCTCTTGACCCTATTCATTCCAGAGAACCCCCCCGTCCGGATTCTTTCGGTTGTGCGAGACACATTAAAATTCGATATAATTCTTCAAAATGCATAACTCTTGAAATGCAAGCAAATAAAAAAATAAAAAATGAAGAAAAAAATTAGGGGGAGGGGTCAAAAAACCTTCTTATCAAATTGTACCGGAAAACAGGATAAACATAGAAAACTCCAATTCTATATATTTTTATTATATATATAGAATTTTAGAATTCTATATATATTCTATATTATTATTATTATATTATTATTATTATTATATAGAATATACTAGAATATATATAATATTAATAATATTAATAATCCTTTTTTTTATATTCATTTTAATCAAAAGAATATTATTAATATTCTTTTGATTTTTGGTTTTAGAATCCAATATTTTATATTCTTTGATATTCTAATCAATATCATTTTCTAATATAATAAATAGAATTTGAAGAAATTCTATTTATTATATTTGATTATATTTATTATA